TTTTCTAATAAGAATAGGAATCAATCGATCAGTGATCGCTACGCTTGATTGGGGCAGGCTACCCACACCACACTGTTTTGGCTAAAAAGCCATCTCCTTGCTGTTCCTCATTATCACCTACTCCAAACACGAAAGAAAGTAAAGACAAAAAAATCTGTCTACATAGCTCCCTTTGAAGGTGGAGCTTCGCGGAGCTCGTAAGTCAGCCAAGGCCTTAGACCGGAGCGCGTCCCTGCAGGTGAATCTCTCAGCTTCTCTTCTTTCTGTTCCTCCTCGGTGCCTCTTCCTGGCTACTCCACTCCAAGTCGGGATGGGTGCCACAAACACAGCTTGTACTGGCTAAACATCTCCTATCTTTCCATTTGAATGAGTCTATCCCACTGCTTAAGTCTGACAAAGACACTACTATATCGGACGAAAAGTCTTGCCTCACTGAGTGGATCTGGTGCCCACACTGTAGCTAGTCCTCTTAGCTTGATTGGAGCAGGTGCCCAAGCTTCTTTGGCTAAAGCACATCTCCTGTCTGAACACTTGACCGATTCAAAAGACAAATGCGTAAACCCACATTGAAGAAAGAGATGATCGAGTCTCTTACGCCATCCTAGGCGGTTTTCCCGTAGCGTCTCTGCCGGCTACTTTCTAAGGTTCAGGTTTGTCTGCCTATCCTAGGTGACCATCTTCGTCTACTACAACTAGGGTTTTTTCTTTGGGACAGATTTCTTTTTGATCTCGTCAACTCGGAACTTTATATAGTAACTCCTTAGCTACAACTCTTTCACTCGGGCTAATTTTCTTATCGGGCAAGTTGCCCTCCATTTGTTCAATACCCGAACTCTAGTAAGTAGCTTAATCTGTCGAGAGTCGAAATAGGATCGGGAACAATAGGAATGTCACCATCCTTATACAATTGATAACAAGCGATCGGACTAAAAATTGGGTACTACTATAAGTCACATTCCTAGCGAGGCATGACAGAACCTAAGTCTTTACCAATGAAACATGGATTTTTTCCAATGCCAATGAGTCCTTTTAGTCTCCTCCGTCATGAAGACTCAACTAAGGCAACTCACTATTGCCACCCGGGGCGCCTTCACCGACTCAGGACAGGAGCTCAGCATCGTGCGGTTCACCCAAAATGCGCATGTGCCTTATCTCTCCCCCCAACGACTGTGTAACGGAGCCACCGCCTACTTACTCGGTGTGGGGGTGACCCGAGAGTGGAAAGGAAGGTCCGCGATTTAGCTATCCACCTGGGGGACAGTGTTATCCTTCCACCATAGGATCAGGGAGCCCATTCTTCACTACTCTTGCTTCCCCTCAAACCGGTGCGAAAATCATACCCTTCCTCTAGGCTCTCTCTCTTAACATTCGCATAGTGTCCATTTCAGGTAGAAGGACAGTAGGTGTATAGTGCTCCTTGTAATACATGCGTTAAGCTCGTAACAAGGAAGATGCTAAAAAAAAAAGGCAAGTCAGGAATAGCGGCGTTTAGGCTGTTACTGGTCTGTAAAGGAACAACTGCTCCTTAGGCTTCAGCGATTAGAGCACTTAAGACAGCTATAATTACAGAGGGCTTAGGAAAGGCTAAAGCTATTAGAGCATTTAAAACAGCACAGCAAGATAGAGAGTCGCATATCCGCTGTTTGTTAACATGTCGCATATCAGCTGTTAACGTATACTGTTGTCGTTGGGGGTAAAAATCTTCTTTGTCTTAGTTAGTGTTCTAAGGACCCAAGGAAAGTCGAATAAGTTCAAAGGTAAGACAAGGGAAGAGTTCACGGGAGAATGTCCCCCGAAGTCCCAAAGTGGGATCAATCCGCTTTAGGAGCAAGGACTTGACTGGACAGACTGATTGATAGACAGACCGGGCATACTCATCTTCATCTGATCCTTCACCTATTGGGCACGCGGCCAGCTTCTCAATTCAATCAGTTCAGTCTCCCGGCGCCCTTATTTCGTAATAGAATAGAAACGACAGCGGCTCACTCACGAGATTCTGCTACTATATCAAGAGGAGAAGGTTTGGTCATCAATGCTGGCACTCTCGGAAGTGCTTCTTTCTTTCTTGCCTATTCACCCGAACCGACAGACTGATTTGGTTTATGTCATCTCGGACTAGACTTCCTTCTACTCCGTCAAAGCAGCTCTTCCCAATCCCTCTCAGCCGGAACCCGTGCTTGAAGAGACCTTGACCGATGATAAAAGGTTGGCTACACTTGCCTTGCTTTGTGAAGCCGGTTTGAATCGAATCTTTCGTATAATAGAGCTGGTGGATATCCAACTCATTCCGCCCTTGCCTTGGGAAAGCGGCTTCTTTCTTTTCATTTGGGGTCGGGGGCGCTCCTTCATCTGTAAATGAAGTGGCTGTAGCTTATTCACCGGGGTCATCAAGCAACCTACACTGGCTTTCTTTCATATAGGTAGGTTGAAAGGTCAGCAAGAGGAGACCTAATGGCTGCTGTTTAGACCTCCTAGAGATTTAGATAAGAAGATAAAGCTCGTGCCGTTGACTTACTTGATGTCATCACGGTTTAACACCGATGCTACATCCCCCGCTCAGCCGGAACCAGTGCTATCGGAGGGCTACCGTCGCTCCTACTTCTCCGCCCTTGAGTCACTGAGATGATTCTATTCATCTGAGCTTGGTTTTTTCATACAGTCCGTCAAAGCAGCTCTTCCAACTTCCTATCTTACGTATATAAAGAAGGTAGAAGGCGCTAATCCGCTTCTCCTCTTTTCTTTCGTGTACTTTTGGTTTGGGATTGGTTGCTGGAAGAGAGGTTTTCGGGGAATAAGGTGAAAACTCATCAATTCAAGGGGATGCCATATAGCTGGTTGATCTCCGCTTTGAGAGAGCTGCTCAACTCTCCATCTTGGTGAAAGGGCAAAGCCAGACCTTCTTTATTTGAGTTTAGTTGGATTCCTTGATAGAGGTGCCCGGTGAAGAAAGGTCGAAAGAATACATGATCTCAGGTGAATCAATGCTGACAGTGAGTGCCCGGTTGCTCCGCTCTCGGAGGGAGACTGACCAAAAACTACCAGTTCCAACAGTACGGTGCTTTCTTCAAAACACATCGATCTTCAACCTGGCGGGCGACCCTCTTTCTTGTGACACATCATGAACAATCAAGAATCCAGTCTAACTAAACTAAGAATGAGATGTCTCGAGAACCTGCACAGCACCTTCTTTGGTCAGGAAGAGAATCCCAACGGGACAACGAATGGAAGGCCTACCCCCTTTCGCGCCGTGAACATCAAAACCCAAACCGAGCTCACGCGCTCAATCGCCAATAAGAATCATCAAGCGGGTGGCCTTTTTGGTAGGCTACGGCTTTCTCAGTCGCTAGCTTGCTCTAATCGACGCCCGAATCCCAAGGTTATAATAGAGAATCGAGGGTGAATCCGGCTCTTCTTCCTTTCCTCTTCTTTCGTCGATTGAGCAGCTCTCAGCTTCGACAGAGCCAGGGCGTTCAGATGAGATCCGGTGAAAACTAATAAAAAAAAAAGATGGGTACCCCCCTTTTCAGGCAGAGAAAAAACCTATGATCTCAGTTTGACCCTTGACTGGGACTCTACCGATGCCTTTACGCGCCTCAACCTCAATTGAAAAAAGGAATTGAGTTGTTTGACGCCCATTCCAAGCTCTCTGCGGGAACGAATGCTACCAGAGTCATGCCCCTAGAAGAGTCTACTCCGACGAAGCAGCTTTCCCTTGGCTCGCTTTCTTTCGTATGTGTGTCAGGCGAAGACTCTGAGAAAGATTACACGCGGCTAGTAGTTCCTCTTCGGAAAAGGGTCTTACCGCTGAGGTGAGGCCTAGTAGTTACTGTGAGACTAATTGCTTACTTAATAAATAGGGTGGGGAGGGGAATCCTTCTAGTTGAAGAGTTTCATCTGTTCTGGTCTATTTACGCTAACGGGGACAGAGAGCTGGGATACTTAGAGAAGAATTCTGGGAGTTAGGGTTCGGGGTCTTTTGAAGAAGGATCGTGAGACTTATACTTTTGCGGACTTCCTGACCCTGGGAAATTCCCAACATCTGAACAAGGAGTCGGAACTAGGCCCCTAGGAGCTCTCTTCTACTATCTGTCCTGCCCGAATCCTTCTCAGTTGAGCTTCTTTCTTACCTAGGAGACAGGGAATGACTTCTGCTAGCTCCCATTCTTTATCTAGGACCCCTACCGTAACCTGTTCTGAGATCTTTCTCCGAGACAAGGAAACCCGCCTCTCTTGCTTTGCTTGACTGCCCGTCTATTTACTTAATATGAACCTATGCTGTGAATCCTTACTCTAACAAGTAAGGATCTTGAAGCGCCTATTCGCCTATTCTCTGGCCGTGGGTGTGGGTATCTTCTTCTACTAGTGATCTTCTTGTAAGGGACAAAGTGGCTTAGTTTCACATAGTGAGACTAAGGGACACTGGCTTCATTCCTATCCCAACAGCGAGTAAGGACCCAAGGCAAGGTGACGAAGGTAAGAGGGAAAGTGCTAACACCAAAAAATCCCTTAGGGCAATCAGTCTTTGACTCCCTTCCCATTCTTGCATCTCGGAGGGCTTTCTTTTGCCGGCTAGTGGGTATCTTACCTATGTGCGAAAACAGTGGATTCCTCGCAAACAGTCTTTTTTTTTCCTGCTAACAGGGCATTTTCCCTTCCAGTGTTGTGTCCTTCTGGTATCTATCTTAGAGCTAGTTGCAGTTGATTCTTGGCCCCGCTTTGACTGCCAAGACTAGTTTGCTAGTCCCTATAGGAAGTATGTTCCTTGTTCTTTTACTCGTCCCTACCTATAAACATCTTTAAAATTCCTATAGAATAGACAAAACTCGCATAACACGCGGAGGTTTGCTTCCTTGGTCTAGCTGACTGGCTTGATGAACTAAAGATTCACATATCTGAGGCGGGTGTTACCGGGTGTGTGCTAAAAGAAAATCGGAAGATAGTGAAACCACAGCAGAAAAAAAAGCTCTTGCTGCGGCAAGAAAGAAGAGTTTAGTTGAATGAATGTAGTTGAAGAAAGGAAGCCCCGCTCTAGCTACCTACTTGGTTCTAACTGCAAAGCTTCCTGGCTTTCTTTTTCAATAGGGATCGGGAATGGCAATTGAGAAAAGTCTTTACCACAACCATAAGGCAAGGGGTCAGGCCTATAATATAACATGTTTGGACGAATAAGCTTAAAAGCTTGAAGGCTTTCCTCTGACTTTCTCTACATTTTGTATGCATGCCTTTGAGATCTCATCCAGCAGGTATAACAGGTACTATGTCTCGCACTCAAGCTAAGGGCTTAGTACGGTTTACCGAGCCATCAGTTCATAGAAAGAAGTTCCAGGACATGGTCGAGGATGCTTTTCAGCTGAGACTACTCATGATCCGGGGCATAAGAAATAGGGGCTAGCTCTCTAGCACACATTCCAGAGGGTGGAAGGTTCACTTAAGAAATATCATAAGAGAAGAAAGAGCAGATTGTAGGGTAGATTCAAGGTATGCTTAAAGGCTATCCGAGTTCACAGATGTCATTGTTTGTACTCAAATTTTTCGAGATTCTTTTGGTGTTTTGTGTACCCTATGTAGGCTTGCTTCGCATAGGCTACACAAGCTTGGTGCAGTAAACGAAAAACTATTCTCTTTCCTCCCCTCTATAGTTCTCCCCTTACATAAAAGGTGAGTAACAAAGCTTCTGCCCTTGAGGGACGCCGTGCGATCATACAACTACTCTACCTGGGCCTTAATCTTCGCATACGAAGAAATAAAAACATGTTTTCAAAGACCTCTGGAAATGCCCGTTTTGTCTACTTAACATATGGGAAGAGCTAGGCTATATACCGGCTTGGAGCTTTCTTCACCAGTTCCCATAGCCTCCTCTCTTCCATCTTTTCCTAAAGCAGGGTTGGCTTTGAGTCCTTCTTTCCAAAAAGAAATATACTTTCTTTATGTTATGGTATGTACCCTTCTTAGCCATTGGTGCGTTAAGGCTGAATGGGTAGTCTAAAAAGACAATTGGCTTCTCCTCAAAGGAAGTCATATGATCTTTTCTTAAGTGTGGTGTCTTCAATACAACCTTCCCTAAAAGTGGAGGTAGGAGATCCAGTTAACGAATAGGCTACGGCTGTAGCTGCAACGAGTAATGCTTTCTCGGATGCTCTTTATTAATCTGATAGAAAGTGGTTCCTTATTCTCGGCACCTATCAAAGTCATTTAATCCCTGTGTACTTGTCATCGAAGCAGCACCCTTTTTTTTTTAAATTCTCCGAGAGTAGCAATCGATCCAATGTGGATTGGCGACTCATTATCCGCCCGACCAGCCAGAACCGTCTATAGGGGCTCTGTTCCACACACATATCTGTCCGGATGCTGTGATCGGATTGGAAGAGAATCAGGCCTTGCTTGATAAGGGGATTGCAGAGTTCTCTTTATCCGGAAGCCCGCAAACGGAGGCTGAAAAACTACAGGGACCTCGCCTATTTATTGGATTAAGAAAAAGGGGAGCGAGACGAAGAAAGAAAAAAGAAGTCGGCGAGCATTAGCCCACATTCTATCAAAGTCTTGTGAAAAGTACTGTGGGAGGAAGGGAGGGCTTTCGAGCACTCCTGAAAACGGGAAGGAATGTCACAGTAGGAAACTGGCTACAAACTTCTAGGTTCATTTTGTTTTTGGAATTCTCCAGATTATTTCGCAAATTGGCTCTCATCGGGGATTCCTTTTTCGGAATAGGTAGAATACTCTCCAAATAAATTGAGAGGGGCACCTTCCAACGTTATTCCGAGCTGGCTGATAAAGCCGAATTTCTTTCTCGGTTCGTGGAGGTGGCATTTCTGGGATGGCCTTGACTTTTGCAGGGTCGACCTCTTTACCTCTTTGACTGACGAGAAACCCTTAACGTTTTCCTGATGTGACACCAAAGGCGCATTTTTGGGGATTAAGCCTCAACTGGTACTGACGTATTCGGTCAAAGAATCTCCAACATGCCGCACAGTGTTCATCTCTGCCCCTAGACTTCACTATCATGTCATCAACATATACTTATACAATCTTATGCATTATGTCATGCAACAAGATTGTAGCTGCGCTTTGATATGTTACCCCGGCTTTTTTAAGGCGAAAGGCATGACACGGTAGCAAAATCTTCCCCACTGGGGAATAAATAGGTTTTCTGCATATCGTCTGGCGCCATCTTTCTTTTTTTGTATCCTGAGAAGCCATCCATGAAGGATAATATTTCATGCCCTGCTATTGTATTGTCAACCAAGATGTCAATGTGTGGCAAAGGGAATTCCTCCTTGGGACCGACTTTGTTGAGGTCGCGAAAGTCAACGCACATGCGGACTCTGCCGTCCTTTTTCGGGACAGGAACTCTGTTGGCTAACCATTCGGGCCTAATTCTCCGTTCTTTCTGCTTGACTGGCTTGGCATCAGGATACAAAGGGATTTTATGCTTAACTATGTCTGTGCTGAGTTCAGGCATATCATCGTAGGACCATGCAAAGACATCCTTGTATTCTTTCA